CGAAGATTCAATCATTTACCCAACATCAAGGAACTATCGGTACGTTGTTGAATCAAAATAAGGAATGTAAGTCTTTGATAATTTTGTCATCATTCAATTGTTCTCGAGTTAGTTCATTCAACGTCAACGGTTTGAAATATAACAACGATGTGACAACATGGTTGGACCCCGTAAACCCAATAAGGGATTGGTTTGGCCCCTTAGGTACTATTGTACCTAAAATAGTGAATTTTTATTCATCTTTTCATTTAATAACTCATAATCAGATCTTGTTAAATAAATATTTGAAACTTGACAATTTGAAACAGACTTTCCAAGTACTTCAAGTATTTCATTGCTATATAATATTTGAAAATAAAAGGATTTATACGGGTGATGACATCATTTTGACTCCACTCTATTTATATTGGTACTTTATCGAAATAGATTTTTGGGAAGAGACATCCGCAATAATGAGCCTTGGGCAATTTCTTTGTGAAAATATATGTCTATTTCAAGATGGATCATACATAAAAAAATCAGGTCAAATTTTAATTATTGATATTGACTCTTTAGTTATAAGATCAGCTAAGCCCTATTTGGCTACTCCAGGAGCAACGGTTCATGGACATTATGGGGAAACCCTTTATGAAGGAGATACATTAGTTACATTTATATATGAAAAATCGCGATCTGGTGACATAACACAGGGTCTTCCAAAAGTGGAACAAATCTTAGAAGTGCGTTCGGTTGATTCAATATCGATGAACCTTGAAAGGAGAGTTGAAAGTTGGAACGAACATATACCAAAAATTCTTGGAATCCCCTGGGGATTCCTGATTGGAGCTGAGCTAACCATAGCCCAAAGTCGTATCTCTTTGGTTAATAAGATTCAAAAGGTTTATCGATCCCAGGGGGTGCAGATTCATAATAGACATATAGAGATTATTGTACGTCAAGTAACATCAAAGGTGTTGGTTTCAGAAGATGGAATGTCTAATGTTTTTTTACCTGGAGAATTAATCGGATTGTTGCGAGCGGAACGAGCAGGGCGTGCTTTGGACGAAGCAATCTGTTATAGGGCAATCTTATTGGGAATAACGAAGGCATCCCTGAATACTCAAAGTTTCATATCCGAAGCAAGTTTTCAAGAAACTGCTAGAGTTTTAGCAAAAGCTGCTCTACGAGGCCGTATTGATTGGTTGAAGGGCCTGAAAGAGAATGTTGTTCTGGGGGGGATTATCCCTGTCGGTACCGGATTCCAAAAATTAGTGTGCCACTCAAGGCAAGACAAGAACATTCATTTGGAAATCAAAAATAAAAATCTATTCGAGTTGGAAATGAGAGATATTTTGTTACATCATAGAGAATTTTTTTTTTCTTGCGTCCAAAACAATTTCCATGAGACACCAGAAAAATCATTTACGCGATTTCATAATTCCTAAGGTAAGGGTAGATTCATTCTTTCTTTTGACTTTCTATTTATTGATTTGGTAATAAATAAAATGAAATATTAATAATAAAAATGAATGGTTGGGGCTGTGTATCAACGGTCAATCCCGGCAGAAGGTTCCGTCGGAACAATTTTTTATTTGTTCAAAAAAAAAGAGAAAGTGCGGGAAAAAATGACAAGAAGATATTGGAACATCAATTTAGAAGAGATGATGGAAGCAGGAGTTCATTTTGGTCATGGTACTAAGAAATGGAATCCTAGAATGGCCCCTTACATCTCTGCAAAGCGTAAAGGTATTCATATTACAAATCTTACTAGAACTGCTCGTTTTTTATCAGAAGCCTGTGATTTAGTTTTTGATGCAGCAAGTGGGGGAAAAAATTTCTTAATAGTTGGTACCAAAAATAAAGCAGCGGATTCAGTAGCATCAGCTGCAATAAGGGCTCGATGTCATTATGTTAATAAAAAATGGCTTGGTGGTATGTCAACGAATTGGTCTACTACAGAAACGAGACTGCATAAGTTTAGGGATTTAAGAGCAGAACAAAAGATGGGGAAACTCGATGGTCTCCCCAAAAGAGATGCTGCAATGTTGAAGAGAAAATTATCTACTTTGCAAACATATCTGGGTGGGATCAAATATATGACGGGGTTGCCCGATATTGTAATCATCGTCGATCAGCAAGAAGAATATACGGCCCTTCGGGAATGTATCATTTTGGGGATTCCAACAATTTGTTTAATTGATACAAATTGTGACCCAGATCTCGCAGATATTTCGATTCCAGCCAACGATGACGCTATAGCTTCAATTCGATTGATTCTTAATAAATTAGTATCCGCAATTTGTAAGGGTCGTTCTAGCTATATAAGAAGTTGTTGATTATGATTATGTTATGATTAAGAATAATAAGATTAGTTAATTAGTCGGGAACTTCATAGATTTATTGAATTGGTTACTATTCTTTTCTTGGATTAAAAAAAAATGGGGATATTTATCTTTTTTTTATGTGATTTCTTGATATCCTAAATATATGATTAATGATTAAAGTAGAGATGAGTTGAGAAAGAGATGGTTGAATCAAAATAATTCCTTTTTTTAAGTTGATTTATATCCGAGGACAATATGAATGTTATACCATGTTCCATTAAAACGCTCAAAGGATTATATGATATATCAGGTGTAGAAGTAGGCCAACATTTATATTGGCAAATAGGAGGTTTACAAATTCATGCCCAAGTACTTATCACTTCTTGGGTCGTAATTGCTATCTTATTAGGTTCAGTCATCATAGCCGTTCGAAATCCACAAACCATTCCGACCGACGGTCAAAATTTCTTCGAATATGTTCTTGAATTTATTCGAGACTTGAGCAAGACTCAGATTGGAGAAGAATATGGTCCCTGGGTTCCCTTTATTGGAACTATGTTCCTATTTATTTTTGTTTCTAACTGGTCAGGTGCCCTTTTACCTTGGAAAGTCATACAGTTACCTCATGGGGAGTTAGCCGCCCCCACGAATGATATAAACACTACTGTTGCTTTAGCTTTACCGACGTCAGTGGCATATTTTTATGCGGGTCTTACCAAAAAAGGATTAGGTTATTTCGGGAAATACATTCAACCAACCCCAATACTTTTACCAATTAACATCCTAGAAGATTTCACAAAACCCCTATCTCTTAGTTTTCGACTTTTCGGGAATATATTGGCTGATGAATTAGTAGTTGTTGTTCTTGTTTCTTTAGTACCTTTAGTAGTTCCTATACCTGTTATGTTTCTTGGATTATTTACAAGTGGTATTCAAGCTCTTATTTTTGCAACTTTAGCCGCGGCTTATATAGGGGAATCCATGGAAGGTCATCATTGATTAGCTTTCGAAATAGTCTTTTTTTTTAGATTATCCCAATTCCGGAAATGCACGGTTCAAGATAATCTACTCGGTTCTTGGTTGGGGAACATAATAGATACAAATACGTATGTATATACGATTAGAGTTGTAGGGGGAAAGATAGACTTACGAAATTGTGAAAAAAAAAAGATGGATTGGAGGGTCATGGTAGATATATGGTAATGTCTATAAGTCTGCCCAGACCCTGTATATCTTTCGAAGAAAGATTCTAGAATCCGATTCCATATAAAATATGGGTGGTTTACGTTATGAAAGAAACTAATGTATATGTGATATTAGATATATACTAGTTATATAAGGGTTATCCCTATCTAATTTATTATTTTCATTCGAAGTTTTTAGTTACTTCGACTCGATAGATTTGAATGATCAAATAAGTAATAATTCATTGGTTACTTGTATCATTAACTATTTTTTTTTTAGTATGAGGAACTTATCATGAATCCACTTATTTCTGCCGCTTCCGTTATTGCTGCTGGATTGGCCGTAGGGCTTGCTTCTATTGGGCCCGGAGTTGGTCAAGGTACTGCTGCGGGCCAAGCCGTAGAAGGTATTGCAAGACAACCGGAAGCAGAAGGTAAAATACGAGGTACTTTATTGCTGAGTCTAGCTTTTATGGAAGCTTTGACAATTTATGGGCTGGTCGTGGCATTAGCGCTTTTATTTGCGAATCCTTTTGTTTAATTGAATCCTAGAATTCAAATCAAAAAGTACGTTACATATTTTTTCTATTAACTCGTTGCCGTTGACTTCTGCGAATTATATCAACACTTTACTCCTAAATTATGTATTTGTTGAGACAATACCATACCCCGGGAAGGCCTGATTTGAGGATGAGGAATTAGTGGATTTGCCCGCTTTTTTCCTTCCCGTCTACTATGGAAAAGTTGTTTACTTTTATTTTAGGAATTCAACAAGGGAGATATTTCGCAATTGACATGAGACCTAAGACCTAACCCAATAAGATACTTATCGGAAACTTCAAAAAAGGGGGGGCGAGCGAAGTGATACAAAAAGAACTCTGTTCTTTGTTAGTCCTATCTATAAGAGGAGCACATATGAAAAATGTAACCGATTCTTTCCTTTCCTTGGGCCATTGGCCATCCGCCGGGAGTTTCGGGTTTAATACCGATATTTTAGCAACAAATCCAATAAATCTAAGTGTAGTGCTCGGTGTATTGATTTTTTTTGGAAAGGGAGTGTGTGCGAGTTGTATATTTCAAGAATAGGTTGGATCCAACCGGCTGCACTTTATTTCTAATTTATATTCTTTTTTTTATAGGATAAATAGGAAAAAAGTGCACGATCTCGGCGAATTACTTCTGAATAAATTAATAAATCATATGTAAGAACCATAGCATTTCGTGATTCATTGGTAAATAAACTCTGATTCTCTATCGACCGATAATGCGAGACTATTAACATGGTTAAAGCTAAACTGTTTGAAGTCCAGGCAAAACATGGTACTCTTTCTACCACTACGTTAGTACCGAACTATTTGAACAATGAATAGTTGGTAATTTATCCGATATAGAACACTCATATCGATAAAATGATTTGAACCATTTACTAGAAAAATGGGCACCTTGCCCTTTATTATCCAATGCCGAACCGACGACCTATGTATAAAAAAGAGGAATTTTTTGGATTTGAAGT